GGAATAGAACGAACCATTTTTTGTGCTACTGTAATTTTTAAAATGAACGCGGAAATACCCATCAAAGGTAAGTAAATATACCCGAAACATATAAAATGCGGTTAATCCTGCTGTGAAATAAGCTATTACTGCGAAAATTGGTGAATACAACCAACTATCATTAAGAATGTCATCTTTGGACCAAAAACAAGCAAGAGGTGGAATACCACAAAGAGAAAGTGTACCCAATAAAAAAGTAGTTCTTGTAATTGGAACATATCTTGTTAAACCACCCATAAGAACCATATTCTGACTTTTATCTGGTGAATATCCAACAATAGGTTCCATTGAATGAATAATAGATCCGGATCCCAAAAACAATAAAGCTTTTGAATAGGCATGAGTGATCAAATGGAATAAAGCAGCTCGATAAGAACCTATACCTAGAGCTAATATAATATAACCCAATTGAGACATTGTGGAATAGGCTAAGCTTTTTTTAATGTCTCTTTGAGCAAGGGCCAAAGTAGCCCCTAATAATAGTGTTATTACACCTATTAAAGAAATGAAATTCATTATATAAGGTATGACTATGAAAAGAGGAAGAAGCCGAGCTACAAGAAAAATTCCTGCTGCTACCATAGTAGCAGCGTGTATAAGAGCCGAAATAGGAGTGGGTCCTTCCATAGCATCAGGTAACCATACGTGAAGGGGGAATTGTGCGGATTTAGCAACTGCACCGACGAATAATAAAGAAGCACACAAGGTAGCAAATAAAGAATTGACCCCATTATTTTGGATTAAGTTATTAGTTATTTCGAGCAAATACCGAAATTCTAAACTACCTGTTATCCAATAAAAACCTAAGATTCCTAACAATAAACCAAAATCCCCTACACGATTAGTTACAAAAGCTTTTTGACAAGCACTTGCTGCAATTGGTCGTGTGAACCAAAACCCTATTAATAAATAAGAACACATTCCCACAAGTTCCCAAAAGATATAAATTTGTATCAAATTGGAACTAGTAACTAATCCCAGCATAGAAGTATTAAAAAAACTCATATAAGCAAAAAATCTCAAATATCCTTGATCGTGATACATATACTTGTCACTATAAATAAGAACCATGATTCCAACAGTAGTAATTAGTATTGACATAATAGAAGTAAGTGGATCGATCAAGTATCCAAACTCTAAGGAAAAATCATTATTGATGGTCCAAGACCATAGATATTGATAGATAAAACTTCCATTTATTTGTTGAATAGACAGATTGGCTGAAAACACCATAGCTATACTTAAGAGTAAAACACTAGGAAAAGCCCACATGCGACGAATATTTTTTGTTGCTGTCGGAATAAGTAGAAGTCCAAATCCTATTGACATAGTAACTGGAAGTGGAAGAAAAGGTATTATCCACGCATATTGATATGTATGTTCCATAAGAAAAGAAACTCTTTTTTCTTATAATTACAAATTGTTCTCGATTCACCAATTCTTATCTTTTTTATCCTTTTAGAAAGGATAAATAATAAAAGAAATAATAATTAAAAAAAAAAAGATATGAAAAAAAAAGTCAAATATTGGGATTCTTAATTATTCTGATTTTTTTTTTGTGATTAATAAACATATTTATTATACTATAATAGTATAATAAATATATTATATAGTATACTATATATAGTAAGGAAAAAGAGTTAGACCAAAAAAAGAGTACTTTTTTTATTCAAATATGGATCATAGTATATATATTCGAATTAAAAAAAATACCTAGGTATTCTAGTTCATTTTGGGAAGGGAGTAATTACCTAACTTGTTGTGTAACTGATTGATTGGATTGAAACCCAATAAAAAAACTTATGTTTATCAGAAATCTTATGATACTCCTTACTTTGAATTATGGACATAGCACTCTGGACTTAATCAATTTTAATTTTCCCTTATTTTCTTCCATTTTTTTCCCTCATGTCATTTATATATGTGATGTGTGATGTGCGCGCATACGTATATGTGATATATATATCACATATACATGTATATATAAATATATTTATATTATATATATTTGTATGTTTATTATATATTTATATGTTAAAGTAAAAAAACAATGTATATTAAAAAGAGTATATTTTAAAAATTATCCACATACACGAAATAAGTATAGATAATAACTAAAAAGAACGATCTATTTTGAAGAATACATGTCTTTCACATACAACGATAAAAGGAGGAACCCCCCTTTTTTGA